TCATCCAAGTACATATAAATCACATATGTGTAATGTACATATAAAAAAATAAAGTAAAAAGCCCCTCACCCCAATTCCGAAATAGCAAGGCCTCTCAAGTCTAGGTCTTTGAAACATCCATTTGATTTGTCGTGATTCTGAGCATAATCGAATGTGCGTTTTGACTCTTATGTTTTATATGTCTTATGCTTCTCGTTACTAGGTTTCTTATTATTTTCAATAGGAATACCGGGAGCTGTCGAAACAATCAAATCAATGGAAGAAAGATATGGTATGGACGGATATTATGGGCGTATAGATATATAATAAATAAAGAAACGAAACCGAGTACTCCCCCTTTATATCTTATCAACCCAACAAAGAATAATTGATTGAGCCATTAACAGATGAGTCAAGTCATTCTATGGGAAATTGTTCAGACAGATTTGTAAAATATAGTAGTGGATTACGCCTATTTTTAACGCGTGAACCGCGATATGAAGTGAGTCGGTAAAGTGTAAATTAAGAGTTCTAGGAATTTAAAACAAAGGTTAAGGGTAAGTGCGCGATGTGTGAATCGCCCGGCGCAAGATCCTATTATGCCTAGTACGTTGTCGAACAACCCTTATATCTTCTCTATTCTATGTTGCCCCGGTAGAAAGTAGGTAGCTAAGTAATAACAGATCAACTTCCTTTTTGTTTGGGCACTAAGGAGGGAAACAAATAAAAAGGGGGTTGACTCTTTGTAATATGCATATGTAATTCTGGTAATAGCCAGGTCATCAAAATATAACATTTAGACATTTAGAAAGCATTTGGCTGGAAAAAATTTCATATCGTGTGTATCCCTTTTACTTTCAAAATATGAACATAGGAATAATTGAAATGAAATATTTGTTTGATTGAAAGGTTCTTCTTCATATATTCCATTCCATTTAGAATTTATTTGGAAATGGGAGATATTCTTTATATTTAATTTAAATAAAAAAACGCTTTGCAGAACGATCTATGCAACTATTGTATTGATACAGCTTTATTACTCAACTCAATTAAATTAGTAACGATTCTAGAGTTCTAGAGTCCACTTCTTCCCCATACTACGAGTGAAAGGGAAAATGTAAAGACTACCATTAAAGCAGCCCAAGCAAGACTTACTATATCCATGTGAATTATGTCCCCTATCTCTATGAATATGAAGAATTTCTTCCAGTATTAATCACTAATAATAATCGAATCAGTGGCGCAGAGTCAAAAAAGATTTCTGACCGAGGAAGGCTATTGATAAACTAATCCAATAAATCCACCCAGAACAAGTTCCTATATTATCGTAAAATTAGGAAGCATTAAGCCCAAGCAAAGCGCGCAGTTACTTTCTTGTAATTGTAAAAGGAATGTTAGTAACGGAACATGTAGGATATAGTAAACCTATTGCTTTTTTATTGCCCTCCATAAGCAAAAAAAAAAATATATACAATCGAGATATTTTACAATCTATCACAGATTTCTATCTTCTCTGTTATCTAATTCTAATCCTTATTGTCTCTGCGAAACAATAGGAGACCCCCTTTTACATTTTATTCTTGCCGGGGGGTTACTGAAAATAAAAAAGTTTTTTTTTTTCACTTTTATTTTATTCTATGAAAAGACAATTATCCAGCTGGTCCAATATTGAGTGAATGTCTGAGCATTTAGAGACTCCCGTGAGTCTGTATACAACGTCAAAGTATCTTCTACCCCTTACACCACTAATTTGTTTGATTCCCCATTTGACTATCTAACTCAGTAAGTAGACACTACACCAGTAGTGGAAGTCCGTATATCCTAGCCTTTCTAGCCTTAATATACCATAATCCGCCTTTGAATCCTAGTCGCAAGGATTGACAGTCTTTTATCCCCAGATTCTTAAAATCGAGCACGGCAATTATAGTCATTTATTTTCCTCTGCTTTTTGTTGGGCAAGAATTTGACGATTTTATTCTTTATTCAAAGGTATTTCGAGTTTTTATTGATCAGGCGACACCCGGATTTGAACTGGGGAAAAAGGATTTGCAGTCCCCCGCCTTACCGCTCGGCCATGCCGCCAAAACGAAAAAAAAAAATAGAGGAAAATTCCCCACCCTTTTTGGATTTGCTGAATCCCACTTTCCTTATCTTTTTTCTAATAAACCTAAAATAAAAAGAAGAAGAAGTCCCCCCGGTTTTCTATTGAAAGATAAAAAGTGGCTTTTCAGTCACATAAATGAAAATTAAGGGCAAATTTGAACCATTAACTATTGACTGTGAATTCACGAAAGGTTTTTGGATCTCAAATTGCCTTTCTTTAGTTAGTGTCATAAGAAAATGAAATTGATACACAATTAATCGGTGTCAATTTTTTTTTTTTTCAAAAAAAAATCCTTTTCAATTACAATTATAATAACAATTATGTGTATATGTAAACCCCAGAATAGAAATTGTTACGTAGATCCACCTAAGCAGGTATTTTATATATTATATATATGATTATGATATATCTATACTATAAGAGAATTAAGGGAATTACCCTGCTTACATTTTTCCGTTTTTCATTGAATATCAAATATAATTAGGATATAGCATGGTTCATGTTATTCAAGCAGAACTTGAATAGGCGATATACGGATAGCTATCCAGCTATATCTGAGTGTTCTTAACCCCTCTTGTGCACTGGAATTCTATATCCACGAATTCGACGAACAAATACAAATGGGTCGCGTAGGTCACACCATATCTCCTTTTTGCGAATCATTTCTGTCTTTAATCGCATTCAGAGAGAATAGATCAAAAAATCCTGAGTCCGTTTATTTGGTATCCAACAGGAGCTTAATATCATAATAATAGGTAGAAATTGGATCACTTTATATATTCTATACAAGATTCCATACATAACATAAGTCTAAGTTAAGTGGCAGAATTCTGTTTCCGGGAATGTTTTATTTTCTCAAGTAATTTTCATTTGTATCTGTTACAAATTTGAGTAGAAAATTCTCTTTATTTCTCCGTTCATACGCATTTCAGACATTACATATCTGATATGGAGTTGTTTAAAATTTCATGTGATTCAGTAAACAGAATATACATTCCATCATTGCTCGAGAAATCCGCATCATTGCTAGATCGATCCATATCGTTCGACGAAGAATGAGCCAATGAATGGGATTTTTTCGATAAATGGGAAACTAAAGATGCTTCGAGATGCAAATGGGGGAATGTCTACAGTACCGGGGTTTAGTCAGATACAATTTGAGGGATTTTGTCGGTTCATTGATCAGGGCTTGATGGAAGAACTTTATAAGTTTCCAAAAATTGAAGATACAGATCAAGAAATTGAATTTCAATTATTTGTGGAAACATATCAATTGGTAGAACCTTTAATAAAAGAAAGAGAAGCTGTGCATGGATCACTCACATACTGTTCAGAATTGTATGTACCCGCGGGATTAATTTGGAAAACCGGTAGGGATATGCAAAAACAAACCATATTTATTGGAAACATTCCTCTAATGAATTCCCTGGGAACCTCTATAGTAAATGGAATATACAGAATAGTAATCAATCAAATATTGCAAAGTCCCGGTATTTATTATCGTTCAGAATTGGACCATAACGGAATTTCAGTCTATACCGGTACCATAATATCAGATTGGGGAGGAAGATCAGAATTAGAGATTGATAGAAAAGCAAGGATATGGGCGCGCGTGAGTAGGAAACAGAAAATATCTATTCTAGTTCCATCATCAGCTATGGGTTCGAATTTAAAAGAAATTCTAGATAATGTTTGTTACCCTGAAATTTTCTTGTCTTTTCCAACTGATAAAGAGAAAAAAAAAATTGGGTCAAAGGAAAATGCTATTTTGGAATTTTATCAACAATTTGCTTGTGTAGGCGGGGACCCAGTCTTTTCTGAGTCCTTATGTAAGGAATTACAAAAGAAATTTTTTCAACAAAGATGTGAATTAGGAAGGGTTGGTCGGCGAAATATGAACCAGAGACTTAATCTTGATATACCTCAGAACATTACATTTTTGTTACCGCGGGATGTATTGGCAGCTGCGGATCACTTGATCGGAATGAAATTTGGAATGGGTACACTTGACGATATGAATCACTTGAAAAATAAACGTATTCGTTCTGTAGCGGATCTGTTACAAGATCAATTCGGATTGGCTATGGTTCGTTTAGAAAATGCGGTTCGAGGAACTATGGGTGGAGCTATTAGGCAAAAATTGATACCGACTCCTCATAATTTGGTAACTTCAACTCCATTAACAACCACCTATGAATCATTTTTCGGCCTACACCCCCTATCTCAAGTTTTGGATCGAACAAATCCATTGACACAAATAGTTCATGGGCGAAAATTGAGTTATTTGGGTCCTGGGGGGTTGACAGGGCGAACTGCTAGTTTTCGGATACGAGATATTCATCCTAGTCACTATGGGCGTATTTGCCCAATTGATACATCCGAAGGAATCAATGTTGGACTCATTGGATCCTTAGCAATTCATGCGAGGATTGGTGATTGGGGGTCTTTAGAAAGGCCATTTTATGAAATTTCTGAGAGACCGAAAGGGGTCCCGGTGGTTTATTTATCACCAAGTATAGATGAATACTATATGGTAACGGCAGGAAATTCTTTGGGATTAAATCATGGTATTCAGGAAGAACAGGTTGTTCCGGCTCGATACCGTCAAGAATTCCTGACTATTGCATGGGAACAGATTCAGCTTCGAAGCATTTTTCCCTTCCAATATTTTTCTATTGGAGCTTCCCTCATTCCTTTTATCGAGCACAATGATGCGAATCGGGCTTTAATGAGTTCTAATATGCAACGTCAAGCAGTTCCGCTTTCTCGATCCGAGAAGTGCATTGTTGGAACTGGGTTGGAACGTCAAGCGGCTCTAGATTCGGGGGTTTCCGCTATAGCCGAACACGAGGGAAAGATCATTTATACCGATACTGACAAGATCTTTTTATCAGGTAATGGAAACACTCTAAGTATACCATTGATTATGTATCAACGTTCCAATAAAAATACTTGTATGCATCAAAAAACCCGGGTTACGCGGGGTAAGTGCATTAAAAAGGGACAAATTTTAGCGGACGGTGCTGCTACAGTTGGTGGCGAACTCGCTTTAGGAAAAAATGTATTAGTAGCTTATATGCCCTGGGAGGGCTACAATTTTGAGGATGCAGTACTCATTAGCGAACGTCTGGTATATGGAGATATTTATACTTCTTTTCATATACGGAAATATGAAATTCAAACTCATGTGACAAGCCAAGGCCCCGAAAGAATCACTAACGAAATACCACACTTAGAGGCTCATTTACTCCGCAATTTAGACAGAAATGGAATTGTGATGCTGGGCTCTTGGGTAGAAACGGGTGATATTTTAGTAGGTAAATTAACTCCGCAGATGGCGAAAGAATCATCATATGCTCCGGAAGATAGATTATTACGAGCCATACTTGGTATTCAAGTATCCACTGCAAAAGAAACTTGTCTAAAATTACCTATAGGTGGCAGAGGTCGAGTTATTGATGTGAGATGGGTCCATAAAAAAGGGGGTTCCAGCTATAATCCAGAAACGATTCGTGTATATATTTTACAGAAGCGTGAAATCAAAGTAGGTGATAAAGTAGCAGGAAGGCACGGGAATAAAGGTATCATTTCAAAAATTTTGCCTAGACAAGATATGCCTTATTTGCAAGATGGAACACCCGTCGATATGGTTTTCAACCCATTAGGAGTACCTTCACGAATGAATGTAGGTCAGATATTTGAGTGCTCGCTCGGGCTCGCGGGGGATCTGTTAGACAGGCATTATCGAATAGCACCCTTTGATGAGAGATATGAGCAAGAGGCCTCCAGAAAACTGGTGTTTTCTGAATTATATGAAGCCGGTAAGCAAACAGCGAATCCATGGGTATTTGAACCCGAATATCCGGGGAAAAGCAGAATATTTGATGGGAGAACGGGGGATCCTTTCGAACAGCCTGTTATAATAGGAAAGTCCTATATCCTGAAATTAATTCATCAAGTTGATGATAAAATCCACGGGCGTTCCAGCGGACATTACGCACTTGTTACACAACAACCTCTTAGAGGAAGAGCCAAACAAGGGGGACAGCGGGTAGGAGAAATGGAAGTTTGGGCTCTAGAGGGGTTTGGTGTTGCTCATATTTTACAAGAGATGCTTACTTATAAATCTGATCATATTAGAGCTCGCCAGGAAGTACTTGGTACTACGATCATTGGAGGAACAATACCTAACCCCGAGGATGCTCCAGAATCTTTTCGATTGCTCGTTCGAGAACTACGATCTTTGGCTTTAGAACTGAACCATTTCCTTGTATCTGAGAAGAACTTCCAGATTAATAGGAAGGAAGCTTGATCGGAATGAATCAGAATTTTTCTTCTATGATCGACCGGTATAAACATCAACAACTTCGAATTGGATCAGTTTCTCCTCAACAAATAAGCGCTTGGGCCAATAAAATCCTACCTAATGGAGAGATGGTTGGAGAGGTGACAAAACCCTATACTTTTCATTACAAAACCAATAAACCGGAAAGGGATGGATTGTTTTGTGAAAGAATTTTTGGGCCGATAAAAAGTGGAATTTGTGCTTGTGGAAATTATCGAGTAATCGGAGATAAAAAAGAAGAACCGAAATTTTGCGAACAATGCGGAGTCGAGTTTGTTGATTCTCGGGTACGAAGATATCAAATGGGATACATTAAACTGGCATGTCCAGTAACTCATGTGTGGTATTTGAAACGTCTTCCTAGTTATATCGCGAATCTTTTAGATAAACCGCTTAAAGAATTAGAAGGCCTCGTATACTGCGATGTGTGATTTGATCGAAATTTTGATTTTACAGATTCGGAATGAAAAACTGTCATCCCGCTCAATCTGATTGGGATGCCCCGGCTCTGACATGTCTCTTTGTAGGAGCAACATGAAACTCAGAATTATGAGTGTATTCAATACTCTAAAAAAGGGGAATTGATCTATGGTCGATTCCTTAACAGATAAATAGGAATTGCTAGTTGTACCTCGTTAAAAAGACGTCTTTCGTGGAATTAATCATTCCATTTCTTTTAGAAATAAATATGTTCAAGTAAACAAATATGGCATGGTTACGGAAGTCTATCCATCGCATATAGGCTTTACTTTAAAAGGGCATCATGACATAACCGTCGAGGTTAAGTAGGGACCTAAAAGATCGAATAGAACGATACATAGACAAGTAAATCCCTTATGGGTTTCAAGGTATTCTTTTAAGAAGGGGATTCCTCATTCGAAGGGAAGTAGACTACTCATAAATTTCACATTTCATTTCTGTCGTAATTCATAATTGCTGAATAAGGAATTCATAAAAGCTAAATAAAAGGAAGATTAATGAAATGTTGGTCGGTCCTCACCGGGAACTTGAGTAAGGAGTAGGTCTTTTTGGGGTTTTCTAGAAAAAAAAATTGAAAGCTAGAACCCCTTTT